CACTACATAGATAGAAAAAGGTTTAGATGGGGGAATCAATAAGTAAAATAAGTAAGAAGTCAAAAAAAAATTATACAATACAAAACAAAGTTATATAAGAATCACCCCCCTTTTTTATTTCTTTAATTGCGTTTGATTAGGGCGAAGTTCCTTAAAAACCTCTGCCTTCCTTAAAATATCCTTAACAGTTCCTGTAGGCTGAGCACCTTTTTCAAGGAAATAGAGAATAGCAGGAACGTTTAAATAAGTTTGATTCTTTATCGGATCATAAAACCCCACTTTCCGAAGATCTCTTCCTTCTCTTCGGCCTCGAACATCAATTGCAACGATTCGATAGACGGCTCATTGGGATAGATGTAGATAAACAATACCCCCCCCTAGAAACGTATAGGAAGTTTTCCCCTCGTACGGCTCGAGAAAAAATGATTCACAGTTTTCTCTATACTATATATAGAATTATAGAATTCTAATGAATGGCAAAAAGGTCCATAAAATGAATTAGACTATGATTTCACTCATTTTTTTCTTCTTCCCTCCTAAAAAAATCATTTGTACTCATAACTCAAGTTGCATAATTCTCAAAAATAGCTCAAAGGAAAATCTTTAGGCAATTTTATTTATTGAGTAGTCTTTAACCCCCCTTATTTTTGTCTCATTTAAAATCTATTTGGATTCTTTATTTTGATCCAGTTATTGAGACAATTGAAACGGTGTTTCCTTGTTTTGGGATCCTTTCTCTTTGTTTTAAATCATTGGGTTTAGACATTACTTCGGTGTTTCTTAATCTTTTCAAAATGGTAGCAACATACCCCTTTTGTGATTTCTTTCTACCAAAGAATCATAGGAACAGTTGATTCTCGCGTGATACACTTTGGATCAAAAGAGTTTTCTCAACTCCAACAAATTTGCTTTTTAAATTGAAACTTGCTGAAATCGGATCCTTTCGATTTCTATATCGAAGATCTACTTACGAAGTAGTTTCAATTTATTGATTGGCATTAACCCTAGATCCTTGCCCCCGAGAAATTAATTAATACTTTCTACTCGAGCTCCATCATGGACTATGTTTATTTACAATACAACCCAACAAAAAAGAGGGGTTATAGTGGAACAAATGATGTCGAGCCGAGAGCACCTTCATTCCGATATAAAATGGTGGATGTAAGACTAAGAATCCACATCGGATCGCGTCCTTCAAGTCGCACGTTGCTTTCTACCACATCGTTTCAAACGAAGTTTTACCATAACATTCCTCTAATTTGGAACCCGTATGAAATTGATTCAATTATGAAATCATGAATAGTCATTGGTTCAGTTCAGTCGGTACATAGACATAGTAATCTATCCTTTTTTCTTCTATACATAGATGGTAAAGCTTGTTCTGAAAAATCTTAGCAAGACCCCTCTTTTATCAATGCAACATTTTTTTCTAAAAAAAAAACTAACAGAAATATCTAAGAGAAATATAGAACTAGCATAACTAACTAATATAAATAATACGAATAAATGTAGTCTTTTTGAATCTCCATCTTGAAGTGACTCGATAGGCTAGGGCTAGATTTAGATTGACATTGACCTAACTCCAACTTCTTCAAATATCAAAGATTCAACTCTTAAGAAATCATTCAAAATGTTTATAATTGAAAAAGTTTCCTATTTCGACATCATTATTTGAAAAAAGTTTGACAGTAAAGACTACGTCTGATCATCAAACAAAGAGAAATCTCTCTTTCTTTTCGAACTGATTCATCAATAATTTAAAAGCAGATAACTAAATCGAACAATAAATCCAATTTTTTTTTTTGAGATGGCTAAAAAAGACTGATGTAAGGGAAGAGTTAGGTCCTTTGGATTCTGATTTTATCAATCAGATGGACGACTAGAGGGTTTTCATATTTATCAGATAAACTGAACAACTGTTATGGATATTCTATGTTAAATATTTCCATTTTCACATTGAAGCAATTCCAATTCTTTTTCACAAAAATCGAAAGACTGCTGTCACTGAAATACAACGAAATCAAACAATACATACATATAAGCTAAGCATTTCCTCATTTCTATGTATTTTCATATTTTGTTTAACCTGAAATCTTTCTGCAATTTTGCCATTCAAGTGAATAAAATGTATGAGTCACCCCCGTCTCAATTGTTAACATTGATTTACAATTATTCATTAAAGCCAAACACCAAATACTTACAAAGTTCAAAGAAAATACATCGGTTACATATGTAACTTAATTCTTTGTTAATGTGATTCGAACAGACACAGAGATTGAAATTCATAAATATCTTCGGTTGCTGATTAACGGCCATCTACTCCCCGAATTCAATGGGAATGATGATTCATCAATCTAAAAAAGATCTCTTTTTAACGTTAAGATTACTAATTGGGATACCCCATTTAAGTTTAAGGGACAGGGAAAAAGAGATAGGGAAAATAGGCCCCTTCGCATTTTGATTCATAAATATCTTCGGTTGCTGATTAACGGCCATCTACTCCCCGAATTCAATGGGAATGATGATTCATCAATCTAAAAAAGATCTCTTTTTAACGTTAAGATTACTAATTGGGATACCCCATTTAAGTTTAAGGGACAGGGAAAAAGAGATAGGGAAAATAGGCCCCTTCGCATTTTGATTCAAAATAAATCATTGAAATTTCAAATAGAGATGGATCTAAGGTTTTTCTAAGTAACTAACTTCCTTCAATATGAAGGGAATGGGCATATGATGAAAAGCCCACCCTACCCTTTTTGAATGCAAACTTTTGTGATCTATGTTACCATCTTACCTGGATCACAAATATATTCAGTTCCATCTGGATGTCATTTGCGGCCAATTCCATTCAGTTTGTTGTGAAAAAAAAAGATATGATTCTTCTCTGAATCATTCAAAATCAAAAAAGAAAGAAAAATCAAATTCTATGACTAAGATTCTACCTTTAAACAGAAGGTTGTTTCAAAAAGGAATCTTTATTCTGAATTCTGATAGAATGGATACACTCTGGGACGAAAGGATTCGAACCTCCGAATAGCGGGACCAAAACCCGTTGCCTTACCACTTGGCGACGCCCCATTTAGATTTCTATTCGACACTAATAAAGACTAATATTGGTATTGCGTGTTCGTCAATTCCAGTCCAAATATCTATAGAAAATCTTTTTCTAGAATAGATTAGATTCTTGTTAGGATTTTGACACGTGTAGATATAGAATTCAACTGAATTTATTGATCATTACATAGAATTCAATTAAGATATTGTATGAAAGTATGATTTCTTCTATTCTCTTTTGAGAATTGGAGGATTTTTGATTGGGTGGGTTCAAAGAAAAAGAAGGGCTTTTTGTCTACCTTACTTCATTTTTCCTTATTTATATCAATAACTCAACCAAAATGCAATTATCTCCAAGAACAAAATGTCTGTTATGCTTAATATCTTTAGTTTGATCTGTATCTGTCTTAATTCTGCCCTTTATTCGACTAGTCTTTTCTTCGCCAAATTGCCTGAGGCCTATGCTTTTTTGAATCCCATCATAGATGTTATGCCAGTCATACCTTTGTTCTTTTTTCTCTTAGCCTTTGTTTGGCAAGCTGCTGTAAGTTTTCGATAAAATCTTTAATACTATCCTAGAAGATTCATGATTTGTTCGAGAAAAAAATTCTAACAATTCAGAAGATCAACTAAGTCTTACAGTATGAACCTTCGATTCAAACATGGAAAGTCGGGGATAACCTCGAGAAATCAAAACTCGGCTCGACCCATTTCGCCATTCTGACCTTTTTCCAACGAAAGACCCTAAATAGAGTTAGGGTCCCCCACAATATAATATCTAATTGGGGTATGAAATCCATTTTTGGTAATGAAGGACTCTTATTACAAATGACTTTGAATTTCAGAAAATCCTTTTCTATTTCTAGAAATCACTTCATTTCTTGGTGTCAAAATAGAATATTTAGAATATTCTAATATAAAAACTGATATTATAGTATAAAAACTGGAGGATCTATTCTCTTTTCTCGTTTTTTTTCAAAAAAAAATGATCTTGGAGATTGTGTCATGCTTACTCTCAAACTTTTCGTTTACACAGTAGTGATATTCTTTGTTTCTCTGTTCATCTTTGGATTTCTATCTAATGATCCAGGACGTAATCCTGGACGTGAAGAATAAAAAGGGTTTTCATTTTCCTTGCTTAATTTTATTTCTTAGGATTTTGTTATCTATTCCACACGCTGAACTAGGCAAAAAGGGATTTGCACAATTTGAAAGATAAATCAATCATCCATGGGAAACGGAAAGAGAGGGATTCGAACCCTCGGTACGAATAGCTCGTACAACGGATTAGCAATCCGCCGCTTTAGTCCACTCAGCCATCTCCCCCAATTGAACAAGAGAATAATGACTATGTTACATTACACATGAAGTAAGAAAAAAGTCTTGCTTTCTCTTTCTTTATGATATAGATATGTACAACTTTGACCAGCAATTTCATTTAGATCTAAGTAAGGGCTCGAAAGATCCAATAGACAAATATAAAGAAAAATAAAGAAGACCCCTTTGATTTTGTTCCCTTTATTCCCACGGCCTGGCCTGGTCAATACCTAGCCGGGCCTTTTTTTGTTCCAACAAATCCTAGCTAAAAGAATTTAGCTGCTTTGAACACAAAAATGCTTGCTATTAAAGCAGCAATAAAAAGATGAGGGGTTATTTCCATTCTTACTTATTATTCCATTCTTACTTATTATATATTATATATTATATATATATATAAATTATATAAAATCAAAGTATCCTTTCTTATTATTCCTTCTTCCCTTTTGAGTTACTTGACGACCTTACGGGAATATAAAATGAAACTGTGGGTTCTTAAATAATAATGAATGCATTTTTCTGTTATGATTTCAGTGGTTTTAGTGAGCCATATCTATCAAAATCCCCCCAGCAAAAGAAAAAATAGAACTTGTTATTTCATTTAGTTATTTAAAAGAGCCCTCCTTTCC